ATGTCTGTTCTCCCCATTAGTTGGTTTTTACTGGCCCCCCTGGTTTTATTGGGCTTCTTTAAATGGGACTTGACTATGCTTTCAAGGGCCCTCTTGATAGGCGTCGGCGTTTCAATTACTTTAGTGGTTGACCTACCAAAGGTGTCTTACTACCAGGCTTTCTTACTTTTCATTATTACCGAGTTGTGCCTCTTTCTAGCTTTTTTACACAGGAGTTCTTGATTTTTTAGGGGTGACTGGCAGAGTATAAGAGATTCTCTTGAGATTCCCTTTGTGGGCTGTTTTCTTTTATTAGGATCTTCTATTCCAATTACTGGGTTTCATCATATTTTATGTTGAAGCTATTCGTACCTTTTTTTGGTTCATACTGCATTACTGGGTACGGGGTCTGTTTTTCTACAGGTTTTAGAATTTAGTGAGGCTTCGGCTAAATTTAATTGAAATTGGTTTTATGGGGCTTGCTTGAGTACTGTGGGATTGCATTTTACTCATGTTTTTATCGGGGTAAGTTTAATGCTAGGTTTATTGGTTATTACCCCTCCCCGGGGAGGCTTTTATTATTGTACATTATTAACATGATATTGGCACTTTGTAGACTACATATGGTTATTAGTTTACGCTCTAGTGTATATATGTTTTATGCGTAGGTTATTTAAACTTATAAATTGTGGTTTTATAGATTGCTTGTGTGCGTGTAAATGTGATAGAGAAATTTCGCCGCAGCGTTCTTGATTTGCCTATTAGGTACTCCCTAGGCTATAGGTGATGTAGGGGGTCCGTGTTATCGATTGTTTTAGGGCTTCAGGTGTTAACCGGGGTCGTACTTTCTTTTATTTATGTTGCGACGCCCGCTAAAGCCTTTTTGTTGGTTTTGGGGGAGACCATAGATTCTTTTTTTTATTGGGTCTGCCGATACGCTCATATTTGATGTGTGAGGCTGATATTCTGTTTATTGTTTATTCATATGGGCCGCTCTCTTTATTATTCTAGGTACTCCAAGGTGAGGGTATGAAAAATTGGATTTCTGTTATACCTTTTACTAATGGTTGAGGCCTTCGTTGGCTATGTATTGCCCTGGCACCAAATGTCTTACTGGGCCGCCACAGTGCTAACTACAATTGTGCAGGGGCTTCCCATTATTGGCAGAGAGTTATATGGTTATGTCGTAGGGGGATTTTCTGTGACCGGTGTAACCCTGATTCGACTTTTTTCTGTGCATGTGTGCATCGGGCTAGTTATAGTGGGCGTGGCAGTGTTGCATGTTTTTTATTTACATAAGAGGGGATCTAAAAATCCTCTTTTTATTTTACCGGGGTATTCTGACGTGGTTTTTTTCCACCCACACTACTCTTCTAAGGATATTTTCTCACTGAGAGTGGTTATTCTTATTGGGGTTGGGTGTATATGGGCCGTTCCCGACTTCGTTGTGGACCCGGATGGTTATATTGAGGCTAACGTATTAGTCACTCCTGCGAGTATTAAGCCTGAGTGATATTTTTTAGCTTATTACGCCTTAATTCGCGCCGTAGAGTCTAAGATAGGGGGATTAGTTCTTGTTACTTCAATAATTCTTTTACTCTGGGTACCCACGAGCAAATTATGTTGCACCTACAGCAGGGCTCGACAGTGCTTGTTTTGGTTAATTTGTAAAGTATTTTTTGGCCTTATTTACTTGGGGATATGCCACCCTAACACTTTTTATCTTTTTATTTGTAACGTATACGGCATAATTCTATTAATCTCTTTATTTTGTTTTAAGGGGCTGTGGCTTGTGCGTACTAACAGGCATATTTGTGGCAAAAAATGGTGGCAATTTACTTAGTCATTTTTAGTGTGGTCATTTTTTCCTTAGTGCTCTGCCTGGATCGATTTTTAAATTGTTTGATTTTGTTAGAGAACTTTAAAGTTTGCGTTCTACTTTTTAGGGTGTTACTGTCACGGGCAGACAGGCATATGGTTTTTATCGTTTTAATGGTTGTTTCAACCATTGAGGTTGTTGTCGGTTTAGTCGCATTAACACAATTATGAGAGTTTGAGGGATTTCTGGATTCTGTTGGGGTTTAGTCTCATTTTTTATTTTTGGGAGATTACAGGCCTATCCTTCTGTGGGTAGTGTGGTAACTCAATTATTCGTGTTTGATTCCTTATCTTTTTTTTTAACTTTATTGGTTTTTTTACTAGGGGTTTGTGCGATTTTTTTTAAATCCTCCGAGCTTTCCGTGGAGACTCGGATATATTTAGTGGTGAGTTTAGGGTTTAGGGTCTTGTGTTTTTTAATAAATCACTCAATGTTATTTTGGTGTTTTTACGAGTTGTCAATGCTACCCCTTCTTTATTTAATTTTTCGGGACTCTCCCTACTCGGAGCGGTTTTTAGCGGGGTGGTATTTTTCTGGCTATCTACTTTTAACGAGGCTGCCCTTATTGCTTGTGCTAATTTATCTCTCGTATATTAAAGGCAGATGCCTATTGCTTTCATGGCATTACTCAACGTCAGAAAGCTGGCTCTTGGGTGCGTTAGCTTTTATTTTTTTTACTAAGGTTCCTCTGTGTCCATTTCACACTTGATTGCCCATAGTTCATGCGGAGGCTACCTCCGTTGTATCTACCTTTTTGAGGGGCTACATTATGAAGTTAGGGATAGTGGGCGTTTTTCGGTTCTGTGGTACCAGAATTAAAGGAGAATTTTTTTTTTATTTGGCTCTTTGCTGTTTAATGGGGATTGGGTTTTTGGTAGTTGCGTCTTCAGAGTTGGACGGCAAGCGCTGGTTGGCGTTGTTAAGGTTGGCTCATATTTTAGTGCCTTTTATTGGGTTGTTTGTGTGTGGGTGGAGTAGAGAATCACTAATTTTTTTATTTAGTTTGGGGCACGGGTTAGGCGCAGGGCTGGTTTTTGGTTTGCTCTGGCAATATTATAGAATTACAAAAACTCGAAATTGAGTTTTATTGAAGTCGGGAGTAGGTGGGACTTCTGCTTTAGGCTTAATGTCCCTTAGGCTTCTCTCTTTATGCTCTTTTCCACCCACCGTTCAATTTTTTAGTGAGGTGTTCATTTTATCAATGTCCAGACATGTGCTTTTTCTTTTGGGGTTTTGGATTTGTTACCTATTTTTAGGGGGGATAGTGCCCCTAGTATTATGCGGCCATGTCTTGCTCCGGGTTGAAGCCTATGAAAAAGACACCTCAATTTCTTTTCGGTTTGGTGCCTATCTACTGTTATATATTATTTGGTGTTATTTTCTGATTATTGTCTTTTAGTTTAATGTGGTGTTGATGCATTGTGGGGTTTGGTCTCATAGGCGGATAGTTTCCTGTTTTTTCTTTAGCTTAAAGGCAGAGCATCAGTTTGAAGAGCTGTTGGTAGCGGAAGCTAGGAGGAGAATAGGTTAATTTAAACTAACGGGTTCATGTCCCGTCGTTACACTCGTGTTTTTCCGGGCGATGTCATACTGATTTAGTGGGGTTTCCAGTGGTTTGCGGGTGGTATATTTAAATGTCGTTTGTACTTTTTCTGGGTATTATTTAATTGTGATGGGTGGAGTGTTATTTTGATTTCTTTCCTATCGGTTTCCTTATCTATTTAGTTCATTTATTTTTATGGCGTTTCTTTGAGTGGCTTTAATGAGTTGTTTTTTTAGTTTATTTTTGTGCCGAGCTAATGGGGGGGTATCAGCGTTTATTAGGGGATTTGTGCCGGTGGGCACTCCTCTGGGGATTTGTCCTCTGGTCTCTTTGGCAGAGACGATTAGTTACATTATTCGACCCTTGGTGTTGATGCTGCGTCCCTTTATAAAAATATCGTTAGGCTGTGTCGGTTCCGGAGTGTTAGGGGGTTTTGCTCTTAACAGGGGTTGGTTATTATTAATTTTATGTATAGTGTTTTTATATGAGCTGTTTGTAGCCTTGGTACACTGGTTTATAGTGACTAGGATTCTGTCTTTTTCCGTTGATCATTAGTTTAATGCGATTCGCTAATGTGGGACTGGCCGGATTTTCAGTTTTTGCTTCAACAATTTTTATTTTCTTTTCTTCTTGTGTTGATTCCCTATTTGGGTTTTGGGTATTTTTAGAGCTTGCCGGCCTAGGGGCCGTTCCCGCGTTTTTTTTATTGTTGGGGAGGGGCCTGTCAGGGGTCTATACTGGGTTGTTTAAATATGTTATAGTCTCGGCCTTATCCTCGGTGTGCTTTGTGAGGGGGTTTATTTTTGGTGGGCTATTTAACTTTATAGTATTGGGGTTTATAGTTAAGTTGGGCCTATTTCCTTTCATGTTTTGGGTGTATCGGGTGTACAGTGTTAGAAATTGATTATTTATTTTTTTATTAAGGGTGGTGTTAAAGTACCCCGTGTTGTACTTTGGTTATATTCTGGGCGGTGCGGCTGTGGAGATATTAATTGTGGATTGTCTATCAACTGTGGTTGTGTGCGGCATCGCGTTTTGGGTTTGGAGGAAAAGTTGACAGTTCGTGTGATGCCATATGTCTTTAAGGTCTGTGGCTACTCTTTTATTTGCTTGCTATTCTGGGGATTTTTTGATATGTTGATTCATTTTTTTATATTATAGGGTTTGGGCCCTTCTGTGCGTCTGTTATTTTTATAGACTACCGTTTGACCGGAGATACTCGCGTAGAGTTTGATTATTTTGCTTTTTACTGTTAGTCACTCCCTTGTCATTCCCATTATTTTATAAGTTGGCTGTTTGTGTGGCTCTTTTTTACTCTAGCTTGTATCTATTATTGGCCTGAGCTTTCTATAGGTTCTCTGAGCAATTTTTCCTTTTTAAGTTATGTGGTGATGTAACTCGCCAGGGAGTTATAAATAATTGATTTAGTTAGGCTGCAGTGTAGTTTAATTAGAATCCTTGCTTTACACGCGAGAGGACCTGTTGGGGGCTGTAACATAGTATTTTATAAAGAATGGCGAGTTTGCGTCTCGTTGGTGGTCTCGGCTCTTTGTTATTGCTGGTATAGTTTATTAAAAATATTTGTTTGTCTAACAATAGATGGCTATTGCCTATCGGTGATGTGGTTTATAGCCGTAAAATCTTTATTGGGGTTGTTACTAAGTCTTTTGATTATTGCGTTTTTCATTTTAGGCGAGCGGAAGATACTGGGTTATTCGCAGGCACGGAAGGGCCCCAATAAGGTTGGTTGTTTGGGGTTATTGCAGAGATTTGCGGACTTGCTCAAGTTAGTTGTTAAGTTTAAGTTTTTGGGGTTTCAGGCGCGTAGGTTTCTTTCTTTGGTAGGGGTGCTTTTGTTAATTGGGCTGGTTATCACTTACTGCTCTTTATACGCCGCTTACTATAGCCTGTCAGGCGAGCGTTATTCGTTGTTATGGTACCTTGTTGTTACGGGGTTTACGAGTTACTCCCTTCTATGCGCGGGTTGGGGGACACATAGGAGCTATGGTATATTAGGCTCCCTCCGCGCCGCGTTTGGGTCTATTAGGTTTGAAGCTAGCTTTATGAGAATCATTATTTACTGTGGACTTTGCTGACAGGGCTACTGGATTACAGCCCCCCTAACCTTAGGGCCTTTGTGTTTTTTATTGAGTCCTCTGATTTACGCTATCTTATTAATTTGTATTTTATGCGAGACCAATCGAACTCCTTTTGACTACGCTGAGTCGGAGAGGGAGCTTGTGAGGGGGTTTAATACAGAGTATAGGGGGGTTTTCTTTACTTGCTTGTTTGCATGTGAGTATATAGTAATTTTTATTTTTTCTTGGCTGAGTTGTATTTTAATTTTCGGTGGGGGCAGATTGGTTGCTTTTATTCTCCCTTTACATCTAATGGGGTTTATGTGGGCACGAGCCACACTCCCCCGGGTACGCTACGATTACTTTATAAAATTTTTTTGGGGGGTTGGGCTCCCTCTTTGCATTTTTTCTTTCTTTGTTCCTATTGTATGGTAGTCTGTGTAGATTAAAAAGATCCTAGTGCTGTTAACTCTACGGTGGTGGTGAAACGCCCACAGGCGTTTCAGACTTTAGTTTATTTAGAATGGGGGTTTTGGGGACCTTTGGTCCTTTTGGATGTTTGGCTAATAGGGCTGCTTATGCAGGCTACTTTGATATAGTAGTGTTAAAATTTTATTTCGTTAGTATCACTCCGCGTAGCTATAGTAAGTGCTGGGTTCTTACCCCAGCGAAGTGGGGTCACCGCGGGGAGATGATTATTCTACTTTCTACGTCTGCTTTGTTTTTTGTTCTTGCTTGTATAATTTTGATCTCTTGCTCCTTTTTTATGTCTCGCAAGTTATCTTCCTCGGGGACATGAGCCAGTCCATATGAATGCGGGTTCATCCCATCCTCTTTCAGGTTTGACTCTTTTAGGTTTACCTATTTTTCCCTCTTAATTTTTTTTGTAGTGTTTGATTTAGAAATATCCTTGTTGCTTAAAATGCCAGAGCAATCCGCAGTTTGAGGGGGGTTTATTTTTTACTTCATATTCTTGTTAATCCTGGCCTGTGGATTCTTTATTGAAGCTATGTGCGGTTATGTGCGTTGGGGGCATTAGAGGGAGGTTTGTTACTGCTAATAACTATAAGTCGTGTGATTCGACCCCCTCTTGTTGCGCTAAGTTAACAGACTAAGTGTTTTCAAAACACTCAGTGGCCAGAGGGCCGCGCGATGTTATGTCTGTATCAGGTTTATTTGGTTGACTTTTTACCTTGGATCATAAGCGAATTGGTATTTTTTATATGATAATGGGTATCTGGTCTGGGTTCATAGGCTTAGGGCTAAGGCTAATGGTACGAATAAAATTTATCGAGCCTTACTACAGTGTTGTGTCGTCCGACTGTTACAAATTTTTAATTACCAATCATGGCGTAATTATGATCTTCTTTTTTTTGATGCCGGTTCTCGTAAGAGGGTTTGGCAATTATCTTATTCCTTTGCTTTCAGGCCTTTCAGATCTGAGCTTACCCCGTTTAAATGCCTTGAGTATGTGGATCTTGCTACCCTCTATAGTATTTTTAATCACTAGGATGATGTTGGGGGCGGGAGTGGGATGGACCTTTTATCCTCCTCTCTCAGATGCAGGGTTTTCATCTTCTTCGGGGGTTGATTTTTTAATGTTCTCCCTTCATTTGGCAGGATTATCCAGGTTACTCGGGTCTATAAAATTTATATGCACGATTATTGGGAGAATAAGTATGGCTGAGGTTCCCCGCGACTCTATAATACTTTGGGCATATTTATTTACCTCTATTCTCTTACTAATTTCTCTGCCTGTACTTGCCGCCGCCGTTACCATGCTTTTATTTGATCGCAATTCGGGGTCTGCATTTTTTGATCCCCTAGGTGGAGGAGATCCCGTGCTCTTTCAGCATATGTTTTGGTTTTTTGGGCACCCCGAGGTTTACGTGCTTATTTTACCGGGGTTTGGGCTAATCAGATATATATGTAGGGGCCTTTCTAGTAACCCCACACCCTTTGGGTGTGTGGGGCTGGTTTCTGCAATGTTTTGTATTGTGGGGCTAGGACTATGCGTTTGAGGCCATCACATGTTTATTGTTGGCTTAGATGTCAGCACCGCCGTATTTTTTAGATCGGTGACCATGATTATTGGGGTGCCAACCGGGATTAAGGTGTTTTCTTGGCTATACATGTTATTAAAAAGAGCTGTTAATTGAGCGGACCCTGTATTTTGGTGAATAATCTCTTTTATTATTTTGTTTACTTTTGGGGGAGTCACCGGGATTATTTTGTCTGCTTGTGTTTTAGATACCATTTTGCATGATACCTGGTTTGTAGTTGCGCACTTTCATTATGTAATGTCCCTGGGTTCCTATATTAGAGTCATACTTATGTTTTTGTGGTGATGGCCTTCTATGACTGGCTACAGTTTAAACAAGTATTTACTTCAAGCTCACTGCCTTTTATCGCAGGTAGGGTTTAATTTAAGATTTTTCCCCATGCATTATTTTGGTTTATGTGGCCTGCCCCGTCGGGTGTGTGCTTATGATTCGAGTTTTTATTCTATAAATTTAATCTGCACTCTAGGGTCGATGGTTAGCGTGTTTAGTGGCATCTTTCTCTTGTTTATTCTTTGGGAGTCATTAAGTGTAAAGAAAGGTATATTGGGGTCATTTACCAGGAGGTGGGTTGTAGTTAATTTGCTTGGTGCAGTCCCACCTACTCACCCTGAGTTTACTTTAAATTTTTGTGTTATCGGCGGGATAGTTTAAATAAAAATATCGGTTTTGTACACCGGGGATCCTTTAGGGCCTGCCTTGAACTAATGTTAAGATTTTTGCGTGTTTTATGGGTTTGTGTGCCTTTTGCCTCATGCTAATTCTAGTTTTTGGTAAACTCCTAAGACCGAAGCTTCCGGATCTCCCCCTCAAACCGTTAAGAACGTGCATTGGGTAAATTTTTAGATTTAGGGGGTGTTGTGATAAATTAGTCGACGGAAGGTATACCTGTTACGGGGAGTATAGTTTCTTTAAACAGTTAGGGTGATGAGATCCTTTCTGTGTTTATATTTTAGATTGATCTTTTTTTACTAGGGTTAAGGTTACCCCTGTTTAGTGATAGTGTTAAAATATCAAAGCTAGCCTGTTTATAATTAATTAGAATTTCCCCGTGTACTAATTATCTGTGGGTATTTATGAATTAATAAGTAATTATATCAGTTCAAATCATTCTCGGGCCTAGCCCAACTGTTTATTAAAAACATTTCTGCCGCCATTAGGCAGTATGACCTGCCCGGTGTGATATTAACGGCCGCAGTATTATGACTGTGCGAAGGTAGCATAATTAATTGCCCCATAATTGGGGGCTTGTTTGAAGGGTTTAATGCGGTTAGCGCTAAGATTTGAGTTTTATGTGAATTTAATACCGCGGGTAAAGAATCCTCGGCTTAAAGTTAGACGGAAAGACCCCAGGATCTTTCATTTTGTCTGGGGCAGATTGAACTTTTTTAGTTTATTTGAGACCCTTAGATTAGAGAGTTAAGTTACCCTGGGGATAACAGAGTAATAGTTTATAAGAGATCTTATCGATTAAACTGATTGCTACCTCGATGTTGACTTGGGTAAGCCCAATAGCGCAGTCGTTATTGGGCAAGGTCTGTTCGACCAGAAGACCCTCATGAGTTGAGTTAAGACCGGCGTGAGCCAGGTCGGTTCTTATCTGCTGGTGCAGCGGGTCAGTACGAAAGGACCTCCCGCTATTTTATTGGGTTTGAGGCTGTAGCGTCGGTTTTGCAAAAACCGAAGTGGGGTTTACCCCAAACCCTACGTTTAATTTTGGCGCGCGTAAGAAGACTCGCTACCAGTCACATAGAAGTATTGTATGATTATAGAGATTAACTCTTTTCTCCGGGCCTAGTGACTAGTATTTTATTTCAGCGGCAGCTGTTTAAAGGTAGGGGGTATAAAGGGGACTGGGCACAGTGCCAGCATCCGCGGTTATTCTGTTCTCTTTTCTTTTTTTTTGGCTGTTAACGATATCAAGGTAATAAATTGTGTAAAATCTTTTATTTTTAGTTACTTGTATTGTGCGTGTAAGAAGGAGTTAAGTAAGACGTGGATTAGATACCCACTTATTTGTTTTCTTATTATGCTGTAGTTTATATAACTAAAAAATTTTGGCAGCGAGCGAACCTATTCGGGGGAGTGTGCTACGTAAAGGACGATCCGCCAATTAATTAACCATTTTTATGCTGGTGTATATCTGGTTCAATATTAGTGCTGTAATAGCCGAATTTGTGTAGGGGTATTTAAGCCAAGTCTATGTGCTGCGTATAATGGGGGTTTGTGCATTACAATTATAAGGTGAAGAAGGTAGGAAGCTTTATTGTTTTAGGACTCGATAGTAATGTTATTTCAGTTTGATGACGTGAATTAAGTTTAGCTTGGGTACACACCGCCCGTCACCCTCGTCTTTTGCTGAGGTAAGTCGTAACATGGTAGCCCCAGATGAATCTGGGGCTAAGTGGGTGTTAGTGTCAGAGTTACATGAGTTAGGGTTAGGTCCTATTTACGGATCGTATCCCTTGCACTAAGCAGAAGATACTTTTGTAATTTTAATTTGAAGTTAAAAATCTTGGTTAGTTCCAACTTCTGTTAGTGATTATGTCAGAAGATTATGAGGTAGCTTTAAGCGCTATTTATGGCAATGCCTAATTACTAAAATTAATAAAAAATAAGAATTTTTTTTTTTGCCATGTCTATCGCCTATTTTGGTAAAAAGTCTTTTAAACTGTGGCTATATTTATATAGTATAATAACAAATTTAAATACACCAAAAAATAAGAATTTTTTTTGCCATGTCTATCGCCTATTTTGGTAAAAAGTCTTTTTTAATGTGGCTATGTTTAATTTCAAAATGAACTCAAAAACCCACGGTTGCGTGGTGCCTATTTTCGTAAAAATGAAAAAGTTATAATACTCCCCCCTTATAACTTTTTCATTTTTACGAAAATAGGCATAAACCAACCGTGTTTTTTTCTGTTCCCTATGTGCTGAAAGTAACCGTAGAATGAAAAAAACACACAAAAAAAAAAATGAAATTTTCACCTAAAAATTTAAGCCGTTGGGGGCTAAAATGAAATTTTCATTAATTTATTATGACGTAGTCTGCTACATTATAGCACTGTGTTTTTTTATAAGAGCCTTGGTCCTGTTTTTATTGGTGTGGGACATTAGGGGGCCTGGCGTGGCTTGATTTGGCGGAGATAACCAAGTAGTTGAGTTGGGGTGAACTATAGTGCCCACGGTAGTAGTAATAGTTCTTTCTATTCTAAATTCTAATTATATCACGGACGGGATGGATGATCACCCAGATGTTAGTATTGGTGTGGTGGGACACCAATGGTACTGGAGATACGACCGCTTAGGCAATTCATTTGACTCTATAATCACAAAGGATGCGTTTGTTGTAGATAAGCCTTTACAGCTATTTGAGGGTGTCGCTTATCGCTTTTTTGTAACATCCTTTGATGTCATTCATTCATTCGCCTTACCCACCTTGGGTCTGAAGGTGGACGCAGTTCCTGGCCGAGTGAATCAATTATTTTTTATACCCGTCCGGTTGGGGGTATTTACTGGCTATTGTAGCGAGTTGTGCGGAGCAGGCCACGCTTACATGCCTATTGTGGTGGAAGTGCTTTATCGTGGTCTGATTTGTTGTATCCGCATATCAGTTTTTCGTACTGTCAGAGGGCTTTAGCCCAATCAGGGATGAGAGTGCTAATTACGGGCCTATTTTTTTTTTATTTTTTTCTTCTGAGTTTATTCTTGCTTTGTACGCACTGTATTTTTTACTGTCTCCTCTTAGTTGTGAGATGTTGCGTTTCAGCTCTTATTTCTTACTTTGTTTTGGGGTTTAGGTGGTATTCATTATTATTATGCCTCGTCTACGTGGGGGGAGTTTACATTTTATTTGTTTTTGTCTCTGTACGTACGCCTAACAGGTCACCGATGATTCCCACCTTACGTCGGAGGATTTGAGGGAGGTTATTTGGCTTTATGCTCAGTGTCACAGCCGTGTCCCTTTTAAAAGTAGCCCCCATAGAGGCGAGGCATAAATTGTGTAGCTTAGTGGAGGGTCAAACTTATGTGTGTTTGTGTTTAACATTATTATTTGGGTTTATCGTAGTAAGTATCGTAATGAGGATACATCCGGAGTTTTATCGTTAAATGCTACTTCAGGTTAATATATGTTTAAATATGAGAGATTGTAAATCTCTTTAAGGTAATACCACCTGAGAGCAAGAAAATCGATGGGGTTTGTGTTTCGGCCACGAATGAGGCTGAAGGCCCGATTTTTATGGTGTACGTTATACTGGGGAGATTGGTTTTGCTGAGCAGAGTAGTTCTGTTTGTGTCTGGGGGGCTTAAGCTTAGTTATTGAAAATATTTCTTTTCATCCCCGACCTGAGGGACGGGTCTTATTATTGATAATTGTAGGATGTGTATCTGTTTAATGCTACTCTTGTGTTTTAGACTTGTATTGGTTTACATACCCCATTATTTCGGGGGCGGGGATTCTGTTGTTTACTTAACCCCCCTGATCACTGTTTTTGTGGGCACAATGGGGGGGTTGGTTTTCACGGGTGACACCCTGCTAACCTTGATTTTATGGGAGTACTTGGGAGTCGTTAGTTTCTTTTTAATTCTTTTTTATTTGAGTTACTTAAGGCTGCGTGCATCTGTTGTTACTTTAGTTTCCTCTCGATTCGGCGATGTGTGTTTATTTGTGGTGTTTGCCGCGGTTGCTTATCTAAACCCCAACCCCTGGGTATTATGCTGTTGTTTCATTTTTATTATTTGTACCAAGAGGGCTAGTTTCCCCTTTATTAGGTGGTTATTAGAAGCGATGCGGGCCCCAACCCCAGTCAGATCTTTAGTACATTCTTCGACCCTTGTAGCAGCAGGGGTTTGATTCTCGTTACGTTACGGTATTAGTGCCGGTTGGGGGGAGAGCAAAGTAATGTTTGTTTTGCTAATGATTACCGTAATTATCACAGGAGTAGCATCTTTCTTTTTTTTTGATTTGAAGAAGATAGTCGCATTATCTACATGTAAAAACATTAAATGGTGTTTGATTTATTTGATACTGGGTGGGTTTTGATTAAGTTTATTTCAGTTGATTTGCCATGGTGTCTCTAAGTGTCTTTTGTTTATGTTAGTAGGGGATGTAATGTCTGGGACAGGAGGATCTCAAGCCAGGAAATATGCCTACTCTCCTTCTTTTTATGGGGGGTATGGAAGTTTTGGACTTGTGTGTGTAATTCTGGGGCTGTCAGGAGCTCCCTTTATAGGTGTTTTTTTTACTAAGCATTTTATGCTTTCTACTTTAGTTGGGGTATTCAAAGCGACCACGGGGTTTTGCGTATTTATTGGGGTTCTCCTGTCATATTTATATTCATTCCGACTTTGCCGAATGCTTATTAGTGTACGAGCCAGGGCCCCACTCGGCGTTCTTTACACTTGTGCCTCATTCTCTATCACGTACTGATGACTTTTTTTAAATTTTTTTGGGGGCGCTACGGAGGATGAGCACTCTAGTCTATCCGGGGTGAGCACCCAGGTAATCTGAGGATTTCAGTTATTAGCCTGCCTCGTTTGCTGAGCTGCGTACTCAAGGGTGATTTTAACATTTTGCTGTAGCTCCCTATTTGGGGTTGATAACCTAGTAGAGGGGGTTTATGCGAGGTTTCTAAAGTGAGAGAGTGTTGTTCGAGTTTGTCTCTTTCGCTGAGATAGCTATTGTTTAAATCTTCACCCCTCAAGACTGTCTTGGGCATCCATCCGGGCTATTAACCCCATTATAGGGTTGATAGTCGTGTCTTTAGGTTTAATGGCAGTTATGTATTAGATATTAGTAGTATAATTTAATACTCCCCCTTTCCAAGGGGGTTATCTCACTGAGCTAATGTACTATCTTTATATAATATATAAACATATTTAATGTCATAGAATATAAATAGATATAAACATATTTAATGTCATAGAATATAAATAGATATAAACATATTTAATGTTATAGTATACCTCCTTATAATATATATATACTATCCTACCCTTAATTAGGTAGGATAGGTATAAGAAACTATACCTCCTTATAATATATATATACTATCCTACCCTTAATTAGGTAGGATAGGTATAAGAAACTATACCTCCTTATAATATATATATACTATCCTACCCTTAATTAGGTAGGATAGGTATAAGAAACTATACCTCCTTATAGCTAAATTAAATTAATTGTGACGCGGTTAACACCTAATCAGGGGCTATTTAA